AGACCCCTTTTTTCTATATTTTTAGAGAGAGAGAATTGATATATGATCTATTTGAAGCTGCTACAGGTATGCGAATGATGCATAATTACTTTCGCATCGGAGGGGTAGCCGCCGATCTACCTTATGGATGGGTCGATAAATGTTTAGATTTCTGTGATTATTTTTTACGAGGAGTTGTTGAATATCAACAACTTATTACACGGAATCCCGTTTTTTTAGAACGAGTTGAAGGAGTTGGTTTTATTAGCGGAGAAGAAGCAGTAAATTGGGGCTTATCGGGACCGATGTTACGAGCTTCTGGAATACAATGGGATCTTCGTAAAGTTGATCCTTATGAGTCTTACAACCAATTCGATTGGAAAGTCCAATGGCAAAAAGAAGGGGATTCATTAGCTCGCTATTTAGTACGAATGGGTGAAATGAGGGAATCCATCAAAGTTATTCAACAGGCTGTAGAGAAAATTCCTGGAGGCCCTTATGAGAATTTAGAAGTCCGACGCTTTAAGAAAACAAAGAATTCCGAATGGAATGATTTTGAATATCGATTTCTTGGTAAAAAACCTTCGCCCAATTTTGAATTGTCAAAGCAAGAGCTTTATGTAAGAGTGGAAGCTCCAAAAGGTGAATTAGGAATTTATCTGGTAGGAGATGATAGTCTTTTCCCCTGGAGATGGAAAATCCGTCCACCCGGTTTTATTAATTTGCAAATTCTTCCTCAACTAGTTAAAAAAATGAAATTGGCTGATATCATGACGATATTAGGTAGTATAGATATCATTATGGGGGAAGTTGATCGTTGAAATGATAATAGATAGGGTAGAGATAGAAACTATCAATTCTTTTTCGAAATCGGAATTATTAAAAGAAGTCTATGGACTGATATGGATTCTACCCATTTTGACCCTCCTACTGGGAATCACAATAGAAGTACTCGTAATTGTGTGGTTAGAAAGAGAAATATCCGCATCGATACAACAACGTATTGGTCCTGAATATGCTGGCCCCCTGGGACTGCTTCAAGCTATAGCCGATGGAACTAAGCTACTTTTTAAGGAGGATATCCTGCCATCCCGAGGAGATATTCCTTTATTTAGCATTGGACCTTCTATAGCAGTCATATCAATTTTATTAAGTTTTTTAGTTATCCCTTTGGGATATCGTTTTGTTTTAGCCGATCTTAGTATTGGTGTTTTTTTATGGATTGCCATTTCAAGTATTGCTCCTATTGGTCTTCTTATGGCAGGATATAGCTCAAATAATAAATATTCTTTTTCAGGCGGTCTACGAGCTGCTGCTCAATCTATTAGTTATGAAATACCATTAACTTTTTGTGTGCTAGCAATATCTCTACGTGTGATTCGTTAAAATAGGATCTTTTTCCTCCAAAATCCATTGAATATTTATCTTCCTTTTCTTATTCTGTATTCGGGTTGGTAAGTTAAACTAGATAGCTATATGAGTGAAACAAAACAGCTTATTAATTTGTAGTAAAAAGAAAAAATCTCATTTCCTACGTACAAGAAAAAAGTTGAAGTAAACATAAGTAGTGTAAACTCTTTACCCCAAGGTTGAGATTTTTTGATTAGTCATCATATCTTGAAGCGGGCAAGAATAAAGGATTCGCGATATGGAATTCCATTATTCCATTACTAGAATATTCCGAGTTATTACTATAACTTAGAATCATAAGGGGAATCCATCAAAAATTAGTGAGGGGTTAGGAACACTAAAGTACATAAAGGATTAGTAATGAGGGAATCTAAGGCATTAGAGATTTTTCCTCATAAAAGGAATCATAATAAGGACTTGAAATTGGTGGAAATGATCAAGTAGTACTTTCTTCGGATTCCGATCCAGAGTATGTTCCCTTTCACTTGTTAAAGAAATGGCTATCAAGAACGAATTAATCCTTTATTCCTTTTTTCTTTTTAAGTACCCTTCCCCGGGGAAAGAAGAATAGGACAAAAGATATGGAATGCAATACAAAAAAAAGATATTTATTTATTCTTTCCTTCCTCTATTCATATTAATACAGAATTCCTCATGAATTAATCCCTAATTCTTTTCATTTATTAATTGCTATAACGAGTGTTTTATTCCAAGATTAAGTTATTACTGAACAAAGAAAAATTTTCATTTTATTATAAAGGACGAGATCAATTCGGAAGCGCTTTTTCCTATTCTAGCAGACGGAATTCCTTTGGTCTAATTTAGGACTTTCCAATCGATTTTTATCTTACCTAATTCTATCTACGCCCAGGGGGATAATACCGAAACGAAACAACCCTTTCCTTTTTTCTGATCATAGAGGAGCCGTATGAAGCTAAGGTTTCATGTACGGTTTTGGAATAGCGGTGGGAACTGTGATGTTATCATCGACTATGATTATCTAACAGTTCAAGTACAGTTGATATAGTTGAAGCACAGTCAAAATATGGTTTTTTTGGATGGAATCTTTGGCGTCAGCCTATAGGTTTTCTGGTTTTTCTAATTTCTTCTTTGGCAGAATGTGAAAGATTACCCTTTGATTTACCAGAAGCAGAGGAAGAATTAGTAGCAGGTTATCAAACCGAATATTCCGGTATCAAATATGGTTTATTTTATCTTGTTTCTTACCTAAATTTATTAGTTTCCTCTTTATTTGTAACAGTTCTCTACTTAGGCGGGTGGAATTTCTCTATTCCCTATATATCCTTTTTTGAATTTTTCCAAATGAATAAAATGGTTGGAATTTTGGAAATGACAATGGGTATCTTTATTACATTAACTAAAGCTTATTTATTTCTCTTCATTTCTATCACAATAAGATGGACTTTACCCAGGATGAGAATGGATCAGTTATTAAATCTTGGATGGAAATTTCTTTTACCTATTTCCCTGGGCAATCTCTTATTAACAACTTCTTCCCAACTTGTTTCACTATAAATAAGATAATACAATAACAGTAAGAATATTTTCAACACAAAAGTTCTCTCAAACAAGAGAAAGAAACATACCTTTTTCATAGATATTTAGAATATGTTCCCTATGGTAACTGGGTTCATGAGTTATGGTCAACAAACAATACGCGCTGCAAGGTACATTGGTCAAAGTTTCATAATTACCTTATCCCACACAAATCGTTTACCTATAACGATTCACTACCCTTATGAAAAATCAATTACATCGGAGCGTTTCCGGGGGCGAATCCACTTTGAATTTGATAAATGTATTGCTTGTGAAGTATGTGTTCGCGTATGCCCGATAGATCTACCCCTTGTGGATTGGAGATTTGAAAAGGATATTAAAAGGAAACAATTGCTTAATTATAGTATTGATTTCGGAGTTTGTATATTTTGTGGTAATTGTGTTGAGTACTGCCCGACAAGCTGTTTATCAATGACTGAAGAATATGAACTTTCTACTTATGATCGTCATGAATTGAATTACAATCAAATTGCTTTGAGTCGGTTACCAATCTCCATAATGGGAGATTACACAATTCAAACAATTAGGAATTCGACTCAAAGTAAAATAGACGAAGAAAAATCTTGGAATTCAAGAACGGTTACTAATTATTAGTTACTAGGATTTTTCTAACAAAAAAGAAAAATCCAATAGTTTTTTATTAACTATAAAGAAAAACGAATAACTACTGCTTATTGCAAATTATTCCTGATTTAAAATGAGAGTAGATTTTCGTGATGTGATTTCTAACTATACAACTTATATACAAAAAAATATCCTAATCCCTTTTTCCTTCCTTGAATCTTTTAGTTTTAGTCAGTTCATGAAAAATTTTATACTATTAATTTCTTCTTATCCATAATGGATTTACCTGGACCAATACATGAGATTCTTGTGCTATTTGGGGGATTTGTTCTTCTACTAGGAGGTCTAGGAGTAGTATTACTTACCAACCCAATTTATTCTGCCTTTTCGCTGGGATTAGTTCTTGTTTGTATATCCTTATTCTATATTTTATTGAATTCCTACTTTGTAGCTGTCGCACAACTTCTTATTTATGTGGGAGCTATAAATGTTTTGATCATATTTGCCGTAATGTTCGTAAATGGCTCAGAATGGTCTAAAAATAAGAATTATTGGACTATTGGAGATGGGTTCACTTCACTCGTTTGTATAACTATTCTTTTTTCACTAATGACTACTATCCCAGATACGTCATGGTATGGAATTCTTTGGACTACAAGATCAAACCAAATAGTGGAACAGGGTCTCATAAATAACGTTCAACAAATTGGAATTCATTTAGCAACTGATTTTTATCTTCCGTTTGAACTCATTTCCATAATTCTTCTAGTTTCTTTAATAGGTGCAATTACTATGGCTCGGCAATAAGAAATACTTAGAATTAGTCAAAATTCTTAGAATTTCAAATCTAAAATAAATAACTAAAGAATCACAATTTTGATTTAGTAAAACCCATCTACTGCCAACAAATACCTTCTTTTCTCTTTTGTTGTGTAACTGTTCTATTCTAATTAATGGAATCGGTTCAATTCTTGTCCTCATATTGAAATGAATCGAGATTGATAAGGAGTTAGTTAATGATGTTTGAGCATGTACTTTTTTTTAGTGTCTATTTATTTTCGATTGGTATCTATGGATTGATCACAAGCCGAAACATGGTTAGAGCTCTAATATGTCTTGAACTTATACTGAATTCAATTAATCTAAATCTCGTAACATTTTCTGATCTATTTGATAGTCGCCAATTAAAAGGAGACATTTTCGCAATTTTTGTTATAGCCCTTGCGGCTGCTGAAGCAGCTATTGGACTATCCATTCTTTCTTCCATCCATCGTAACAAGAAATCAACTCGTATCAATCAATCTAATTTTTTGAATAATTAGACATAAAATCCTCTAAACAAAGGCGCACATATAATAATAATATCAAATATTAAGATGAATAGAAATCGAATACTATTTTCTTATTATTTTATTATTTTATAATATCTATTTTTTGATTAGGTTATTACATAGTATTCTTTTTTACTTATTGAATTTTTGCAATTCATTGATATTGCAATTTGAATATTGCAATAATTTATATTGAAAAGACGATAGCCAATAAATTGGCTAATTCGAATTCGTATGTACAATTCGTATAATTATGATTGTTGAAGCCAAAAATTCAAGTCTCTTGGCTCTTTTCACGCTTTCTCACAAACGGATTAAGAAATATATTGCATTATTTTATTTATTTATTTGTTGAAGTTTGGATAAACCATTGCTTCGTCTGGTGTCTACAATACATATGACTCATATAGTACTAATTTCATTTTTACCAGATCGAAAATTTTTATGTTGAAAAGGAAAATTTATAGATCCAATGTCACATTCCGTAAAAATTTATGATACATGTATAGGATGCACTCAATGTGTACGAGCTTGTCCAACAGATGTATTAGAAATGATACCCTGGGATGGGTGTAAAGCCAAGCAAATTGCTTCCGCGCCGAGAACCGAAGATTGTGTGGGTTGTAAGAGATGCGAATCTGCCTGCCCAACAGATTTTTTAAGTGTCCGCGTTTATTTAGGGCCTGAAACAACCCGCAGCATGGCTCTATCTTATTGATACGTTACAAAAAACTCCACTTGAATCGTCTGATTCCTCTTTACCGAGGAAGCCTGTGCTCGCTTATTTCGAGCACGGGCTTTTCTGGTCAAAACGTATCTTCTCTTTATCACTTTATCATGAGTTATTTTCCTTGGTTAACAATACTTGTTGTTTTGCCGATATTTGCAGGTTCATTAATTTTCTTTTTACCTCATAGGGGAAACAAAATCGTTAGGTGGTATACTATATCTATTTGTTTATTAGAATTCCTTCTAATGACTTATGCATTCTGTTATCATTTCCAATTGGAGGATCCCTTAATCCAATTAAAGGAGGATTCTAAATGGATAGATGTCTTTGATTTCCACTGGAGATTGGGAATCGATGGACTTTCATTAGGATCTATTTTATTGACAGGATTTATCACTACTTTAGCTACTTTAGCAGCTTGGCCAGTTACCCGGAATTCGCGATTATTCTATTTCCTGATGCTAGCAATGTATAGTGGTCAAATAGGATTATTTTCTTCGCGAGACCTTTTACTTTTTTTTATCATGTGGGAGTTAGAATTAATTCCTGTTTACTTACTTTTATCCATGTGGGGGGGAAAGAGGCGTCTGTATTCAGCTACAAAATTTATTTTGTATACTGCAGGCGGTTCTATTTTTTTCTTAATCGGAGTTCTAGGTATGGGCTTATATGGTTCCAACGAACCAAGATTAGATTTGGAAAGATTAATTAATCGATCATACCCTGCAACATTGGAAATACTATTTTATTTTGGCTTCCTTATTGCTTATGCTGTCAAATTGCCGATTATACCCCTACATACGTGGTTACCAGATACCCATGGGGAAGCGCATTACAGTACATGTATGCTTTTAGCGGGAATCCTATTAAAGATGGGAGCATACGGATTGATTCGGATCAATATGGAATTGTTACCTCATGCTCATTATCTATTTTCCCCCTGGTTGGTAATAATAGGAGCGATGCAAATAATCTATGCAGCTTCAACTTCTCTTGGTCAACGAAATTTCAAAAAAAGAATAGCCTACTCCTCCGTATCTCACATGGGTTTCATAATTATAGGAATTGGTTCCATAACCAACATTGGACTCAATGGAGCTATTTTACAAATACTATCCCATGGATTTATTGGTGCTACACTTTTTTTCTTGGCGGGAACGGCTTGTGATAGAATGCGTCTTGTTTATCTCGAAGAACTGGGGGGGATATCTATCCCAATGCCAAAAATTTTTACCATGTTTAGTAGCTTTTCAATGGCTTCTCTTGCCTTACCAGGAATGAGCGGTTTTGTTGCAGAATTAGTAGTATTTTTTGGACTAATTACTAGTCCGAAATTTCTGTTAATACCAAAAATGCTAATTACTTTTGTAATGGCAATTGGAATGATATTAACTCCTATTTTTTTATTATCTATGTTACGCCAGATGTTCTATGGATACAAGCTATTTCATGTTCCAAACGCAAATTTGGTGGATTCTGGACCACGAGAACTCTTTCTTTTAATCTGTATCTTTTTACCAGTAATAGGAATTGGTATTTATCCAGATTTTGTTCTCTCGCTATCGGTTGACAAGGTAGAGGCTCTCTTATCCAATTATTATCCTAAATAATTTTTTTTTTTACTAGTCCGCTCTATATTCCATAGTGGAAAAACCAAATAATTCAGAAAAAAGTAAAAAAGTCTAATTAGATCTATCTCGAATTTTTGAGAACCCTTTGAGAAGGCGTTCAAGGGTTCTCAAATCAAACAAAAATGGAAAAACTTTCATTTCACGAAGGTTTTATGTTATGTAATCATTTAGATGGTAATGTAAATGCACCATAACTATGTAAACCTATTCCTAATAGATTGATACCAAAATAGCAGATCCAAATTATAAGAAATCCTATCGAAGCTACAAGTGCGGAATTCGTACCCTTCCAATTTGGATTTGTTCTACTATGTAAATAAATTGCGAATATGGTCCAAGTAATAAATGCCCAAGTTTCCTTAGGATCCCAATTCCAATAGGATCCCCACGCCTCATTAGCCCATACTGCTCCACAAAGAATACCTATGGTTAAAAGGGTAAACCCTAGGCTAATGACACGATAACTCCAAGAATCCAAACGCTCAATTAATTGATATTTGTAATAATTTGGAAATGAAGGAAAAGAGGTGTTTTTTAAAGCACTTCTTTTTACATAGAAATATTCAATCTCACTAAACTCACTAAAGAAAAATGTTTTATTTAAAACATTTTTTTTCTTTTCTAAAAAGAAATTGAAATTCTTTCGAAATTTAATGATTAGAAGAGCGGCGGATAATAAGGATCCGCACAAAAGAGTTGCATAGCTTAGTAACATCATACTGACATGCATCATTAACCACTGAGATTGTAGAGCAGGTACTAGTATTGTGGATTGATGCATTTCAGTTAAAAGACCCGACGTGGCAAAGCCTTGCGTTAAAATAGTACTTGGCGTAGTTATTGTGCTTAAATCATTTTTAGAGTTCTGTATCTTAGGAATCGTATGAAGAATATACAGAGCCCATGAAAGGAAGATCAATGACTCATATAAATTACTTAATGGAAAATGTCCCGAAGAAGCCCAACGAGAAACTAAGAATCCTGTTATAGAGAAAAAAGTAGCTATCATTCCTTTTTCTGACGAATCACGTAATCCCCCAAGTTCACGAACTAATAAGGTTATCAAATGAATTGTAATCACAATTGAAATGGTTGAGAAAGAGATATGAGTTAGTATATGTTCTAAAGTTGCAAATAGCATAAGGAGAAGGTCCCATTACAAAATTGGAAATTTCGAATTGAATCCATTTTCTAATCTATTGTATTCTTTTTTGAGAATGCCGCCACTCGGACTCGAACCGAGATGCTTGAGCACTGCTTCCTAAGAGCAGCGTGTCTACCAATTTCACCATGGCGGCTAACTTTAAATAATAGGGAAGTTAAAAGAATAATAGTTATTTTCTCGCAAATCGTCGAGATTGGGAGAGTCCATAGAATTTAGGAACATTAGAATCTTCATTAAAATGGACTTCGTTTGGTAGTATCATTGGGGATTTTTTTAACAATAAACTCTTGCTTTGCCCAATAGAAACAAAGCTTGAAAGAGTTGGAACTGTTTTTTCTCAGTTGCAATATAGAACTCATTTTTTTTCTAATTAGTTTCTCATTGAAATAAAAAAAAATCTTTCAATCTATCCATTAGAATTCCTATAATTTCATCATTAAATACAAAGAATTTTGGATTTTAGCAAAATTTCTAGAATGAAAGCCTTTATGCCCTTATTAATATGATTTACCAAGCCTAAACCCTTTTTTTTGTGGATTTTTGATAAGATAGGTAGAAGTTGTAAGTCCTATTGCAAGAATACTCTACTTTTCATAATAGAATCCTCATAATAAAATATGAGGATTCTATTATGAAAAGTTCGTTGATAGGAAAAGAATACTTAGGACACAATATACCAAAAACTTCTGTTCTATATATCAGAGGGGTTAGTTCTAAGAATATTGTACCGAGGAATTCGACACATAAAAGTACATTCATTAATTAATCCGAATTATTCATATTAAATAATTGGAATCATATTAAATAATTGGAATTTCTTTGGGATAGGTCAATTCAGATTATTCCAAAACCAGATTATTTGTTTGTTTGTTGCCCAGAAAAACCCTTTGGTTTTGGATGCTCGCTGCCGCTGGAAAATGATCTTGATTTTGCTAAAGAATAAGATTGTACTATGGAAAAATAAGTCTTTTTCTTCCAAAGATTTTTACGAATACGCTTTTTTGACATCGAAGTACGTTTTTTTGGAACTGCCATTCAAAAAGGAGATTGCTTTTTTCTAGTTGTATGTGAAAGACATCTATTGCCGCAAATCAATTCTTCTTTATGTTTTTTCTTAGTATTTATACAAGAATGCGGATAAGACAAGAATTTTTTAGCATATTTTTCATATATATTTTATACTTTGTTTTAATAATATAGAATATATACAAAGGTTTTCTATTTAAATCAATTTATATATTAAGTATACTCCATATATAGATCTACGGCCTATCCCCCATATAAGATGGGGGGATAAAAGGAAGGGAAAATTCAAATAGTTAATTAAGTTCAGAATGGTATTCCATAATGGAATTCCAATCAAAACAAAAAAAAAATACTTAGTCTCTTAAACAAGACATTCTAAAACTTAGGTAATTCTAGTCATTAGAATTTCAGTTCTATATGAAGTAAGGAATATTCGATAATTTCCTATAAGGTTTTCATTGGAATTCAATCAATCAGTTACGAAACATGAGAGCTGCTTCATCTTCATTTTAATAGAAATAAATACAAAAATGAATAGAAAGTAAAATGATTCAATCCTTTTTTGTATTTTAACAAATATCCTTCTTTAGGTAATAACTAGGTAACAAAGTTAGTTAATTAACTTTTTGAATTTAACCGAGTAAACCCATTCTTAATTTTGGATTATTTCAATGAGAGAAATTTGGAAAAATTCAGAATTCCAGTATTTTGTCTTATTCTTATTTTTTTGAATTCCTTCAGAAAGAGATAAGAATTGGTTTGGTGAATCGGAAACAATTTTATTTTTTAGAAAAATTTCAAGTAAAAATTGCAATTTCTTTTCTTATGGAACATACATATCAATATGCATGGGTAATCCCTCTTCTCCCACTTCCAGTTATTATGTCAATGGGGTTTGGACTTATTCTTATTCCGACAGCAACAAAAAATCTTCGTCGCATATGGGCTTTTCCTTGTGTTTTACTCTTAAGTATAGCTATGGTATTCTCAGTTCACCTATCTATTCAACAAATAAATGGAAGTTCTATCTATCAATATCTATGGTCTTGGACCGTCAATAATGATTTTTCCTTAGAATTTGGATACTTGATCGACCCGCTTACTTCTATTATGTTAATACTAATTACTACTGTAGGAATCCTCGTTCTTATTTATAGTGACGATTATATGTCTCACGATGAAGGATATTTGAGATTTTTCGTTTATATAAGTTTTTTCAATACTTCCATGTTGGGATTGGTTACTAGTTCCAATTTGATACAAATTTATTTTTTTTGGGAACTTGTGGGAATGTGTTCCTATTTATTGATAGGCTTTTGGTTTACACGGCCAATTGCAGCGAGTGCTTGTCAAAAAGCTTTTGTAACTAATCGTGTAGGGGATTTTGGTCTGTTATTAGGAATTTTAGGTTTTTTTTGGATAACAGGTAGTTTAGAGTTTCGGGATTTGTTCAAAATAGCTAATAACTGGATTCCTAATAATGGGATTAATTCCTTACTTACTACTTTGTGTGCTTTTTTATTATTCCTTGGTGCAGTTGCGAAATCCGCACAATTCCCTCTTCACGTATGGTTACCCGATGCTATGGAAGGACCCACTCCCATTTCGGCTCTTATACACGCAGCAACTATGGTTGCTGCGGGGATTTTTCTTCTAGCTCGACTTCTTCCTCTTTTCATATCCCTACCTTTAATAATGAGTTTCATTTCTTTAGTAGGTACAATAACACTCTTCTTAGGAGCTACTTTAGCTCTTGCTCAGAGAGATATTAAAAGAAGCTTAGCCTATTCTACAATGTCTCAATTGGGTTATATGATGTTAGCTCTAGGTATAGGTTCTTATCAAGCTGCTTTATTCCATTTGATCACTCATGCTTATTCGAAAGCTTTATTGTTCTTGGGATCCGGATCCATTATTCATTCAATGGAACCTCTTGTTGGATATTCACCAGATAAAAGTCAGAATATGGTTCTTATGGGTGGTTTAAGAAAATACGTTCCAATTACAAGAACTACTTTTTTATGGGGTACGCTTTCTCTTTGTGGTATTCCACCTCTTGCTTGCTTCTGGTCCAAAGATGAAATCCTTAGTAATAGTTGGTTGTATTCACCCTTTTTTGGAATAATAGCCTCTTTTACTGCAGGATTAACTGCGTTTTATATGTTTCGGATATATTTACTTACTTTTGATGGGTACCTGCGTGTTCATTTTCAAAATTACAGTAGCACTAAAGAGGGTTCGTTGTATTCAATATCCTTATGGGGAAAAAGGATACCCAAAGGAGTGAATAGAGATTTCATTTTATCAACAACGAAGAGTGGAGTTTCTTTTTTTTCACAAAATATATCCAAAATTCATGGTAATACAAGAAATAGGATAGGGTCCTTTAGTACTTCCTTTGGGGCTAAAAACACTTTTGTCTATCCTCATGAAACGGGAAATACTATGCTATTCCCTCTTTTTATATTACTGCTTTTTACTTTGTTCATTGGATCCATAGGAATCCATTTTGATAATGGAGTAATGGATAATGGAATAGCGGAGTTAACCATATTATCAAAGTGGTTAACTCCCTCAATAAACTTTTTCCAGGAAAGTTCTAATTCTTCCATAAATTCATATGAATTTATCACTAATGCAATTTCTTCTGTAAGTCTAGCTATGTTTGGTCTATCCATAGCATATATCTTCTATGGATCCGCTTATTCCTTTTTTCAGAATTTGGATTTAATAAATTCTCTTGTAAAAGAGAGTCCGAAAAAGTTTTTTTCGGATCAAGTAAAAAAAAAGATATACAGTTGGTCATATAATCGTGGTTATATCGATATTTTCTATACTAGGGTCTTTACCCTGGGTATAAGAGGATTAACTGAACTAACGCAGTTTTTCGATAAGGGTGTCATTGATGGAATTACCAATGGAGTAGGTCTTGCTGGTTTTTGTATAGGAGAAGAAATTAAATATGTGGGGGGAGGGCGAATATCGTCTTATTTATTCTTTTTTTTATGTTATGTATCCGTGTTCTTATTCTTTTTTCTTTCTTAACTTAAGGAATTCCCCCGTCTCCTGCCTAAGGAGCCCCCTTA